CGTTTTTAGCTATACATAGATTTTCACAAATCAACTGCCCCAAGCTAATTATTGGGGATCTTTCTTCACAATAATTGTGATGATAATCATGATAGAGAAAATGCCAATTCAAATTGAATTGATTCAAAATGATGTTACTGCATGGATCGGGCTTAGAAACTCTCCCATTTTCATTCATTAAATAATATTTCATTTGAATTACTTGAACGTTCTGTTTTAAATTGTCAAGCTCAAGTTGCAAATATTTAGTTACCGAGATCTGATTATAAGTTATAAACTGGTAAAATGAATATGAAGAATAATTCGCAATTTGAAGAGCTGTTCCTAAAGGGCCCAAGTAATTCCTACTTAAAATTATAGGATCGCTTTGAATTCTTTCTTTTATCACATTGTGATACTTTACATTGTTGAATGGACCCATTCGAAAACAATTAGGTGATGATAAAATTATGAAAGATTGGCATTCCTTATTTCTATTCAACAACGTACTAATAGTTCCTTGATTTTGTCTAAGTGATTGTTGAATTCTTGCCTTGAGATAAAATGGATTGATATTGGCACGCTCTGACGCATTATCATAGAGGAATCCAGAACTTGAGAAATCCTTCCTTTTTCGGCTATACAAACTATGGGATTTCACTAAGTCAATTCGTAAGAAATATCGAATCAGACCTCTTGTACTTACTTCAATAAAAGAAGCATGAGCCTCCTCAATAGAAGAACTTTTTTTTTCTTGGTCCCAATTCAGCGATAAACAAGTACGAATTAATAGAATACTTGGGTCAGAAATTCCCAAAACAGGTTTACCATATCCATAAAGGATATAATTAACAACTCGAAGCTGCAGGTTTTCCCTTTCCTGCAACAGATCTTGAGGGAAAAGTGTTGATAAATTTAGACCGTCTGCTATTTCATATATGATTACGGGTCGAACCAAAAAAAAAGACTTTTTCTTAGTAGGTGTAATCCGTTGGACATAGATCCAATTTTGCAACTTTTTGGATTCCTTAGAATTTTTTTTTACCGTTCCTGGTGGTATCAAGATCCCGCTGTGTCGGGAGATCTTATCGGTCTCTCCAGGAAAATGGATATCTCCAGAAAAGATTTTAAGTTCAATCTCTTTTTTTTTTTTCTCCACTCGGACCAAGCCGCCTACTCGGCTTCTTGTATTTAAAGCAATTCGTGTATCCACTCTAATGATACTATTGTTCCGTACCATTATGGAAGAAGATTCAGGTAAAATGTGTACTTCCTCGGGAATGAAAAAAAATCTATCTATTTTCATTTTGTATTTGGGCTTAAATTCTTTGACTCCTCGATATTCAATCAAATCCTCTTTTTTTAGGATTGAATGCACTCCTATAGTCCCATATCCATATTTAGTAATTCCTGAATTGTTTCTTCTGTATTGAAGATCATCGAAATAAGCAAAAATACTTTTTCGGCGTAAAATACCATTTATGGGTATTTCAATCGAGATATCGGCAGGGGACATTAGTTCTTTCTCCCGTTCTGGAATCGATTGGAATGGAATGATGAATCTATTTCTTCGCCTCTTTGCCAATAAATGAGAACTCTCAGGGAGAATTGGGGGATATATGAGATTACAATGACCAGTACATATGATTCGATTATGCTCAGAATAGTCAGTAATCTTACGTTGATTTTGACCAGAAAGATCCGAACTAAAGAATCTGTATCTAACTTGATCATTATTTGCTGAAAAGCTCGAACTATATCTTCCTTCGCCAGAAACAGAAAGAGAATGAACTTGATCTTGATCCTTATGTATTGAAAAAGAGACTACACGGTATCTGCACGAACTTCCTTTTAATATCCATAAATGGCTTGTTCTTGGTAAGAGGTGGACATTACTATATGCAAATTCAGGTGTATGGTACACATCAGTACTCCAGTGAATTTCTCCTTCGGAGTCGGAATAGATATGCTTTCGGACCCTTTCTTTAAAATTCAAAGTGTATGTTCCCGCGCGAATCTCGGCAATCACTTGTTCTGATTCTACATATTGATCATTTTGAACTAAAATAAAACTTTTTTGTGGAATAGTCACGTTATATAGAATATCTTCACTTTCAATAGTTACATACAAGTCCATATAACATAGAAAAGCAGGATGCCCATGGCGTGTACGTGTGGGATGAACCAAATCCTCATTAAATTTGATTTTCCCATTAGAAGTGGCTCGTACATGTTCTGCAGTACCCCCTGTGAATACTCCGCCGGTATGAAAAGTTCGTAATGTTAGTTGAGTACCCGGCTCTCCAATAGATTGACCCGCAATAATACCTACAGCTTCTCCTAATTCAACCAGGTCGCCATGAGTAGGACTTCGGCCATAACATAAGCGACAGATCCAAGAGGTACTCCTACAAGTAAAGGGGGTTCGAAGGGATATGAATTGCGTTCGAAAGGCTATGAATCGATTGACAAGCCAAACCCCAATATCTTGATTTCTAACGGCAATGCACCGGGAACCCAT